AGCAGATAAAATTATATAATGGCACTTTTATGTCTTACGTTTTGTTGAGAGTTCCGGTGGTAGGGTAACATACATGACCTATTTCCTCATATGCAAAAATAGCGATTTATATAATTGTAATTAGTCTTAATTTAAGGTAAGGATAAAGTTAAGTAATTGACTCTAGACCGACTATACTAGAATCAATGGTATGAGTTTTATAATTGTGTTAATTATAAAACTCTTTTTAAGTTGAATAATAGCTATAAGTTTATTGTTAATTGTTACGTGCGTATTAGAATTGGGGGTGTGGGTAGTTAAATTGTTGCCTTTATTTTTGGTAGTATTATTATGTGTGTATTTATATACCTTTTTTTTTTGAAATATTATATTTGATATATAAAATTCGTTCTTATTGTTGTTTTTTTGTAGGGTGTTTTTGGCTAATCCTATTTTCTGTGGGTGGGATAAGTTTTTGTTAATTGAGTGTTGTACCATTAAAGAGTCAGTATCAGAATATATAAGGGGGTTATTAGGGTTATTAATTTTATTTTGCATATATATTCTTGCATATGATGTAATTACTGAAGCTATAATAGTTAGGGGGTGTAGTGTATTGTTGTTTCGTTTTTCTGCTAATTTTCCATATAAACTATTCAACAGAAGTTTTGTGATTCTTGGGAACTTTTTTTTATTTTGATATATGTGGAGTATGAAATCTTGTGTGATATTATGTGTGTATTTATATATATAAGCTTTGTGGGGAATTATCTGGTACCCTTGTTTCTTTGCTAGTTTTAACTCTTCTGAAAAAAATATTCCTTTTGATATTGATTCATGGTTTTGTTGTAGTAATAAACAGTTCGAAATTAAGTTGGGGGGTTTAATGGAAGCAAGAATAAAACCATAGGAGTTTTGTAGTTTAGGGAAATTTATAATTTTAGGTTTTCCTACAGGTATTTTGTTAATAAAGCAGAAGGGATATAAAGAGTTTATATCATATGTGAATGTTCTCTTTCCTTTTAGTTTATTAAGGTATATACTACCTCCTTTTAAAGAGGCACTAAGAGTCATTAAAGTGTCAGGGGGGGTGATTGGTCACTTTATATTTTTTGAGAATTTTTGTAATAATTTAGTTGATAGGGTTGGGATAGAGTTAGGAAGTTTTGTTTTTAAGTTGTATTGGGTTGTCGTATTTGAGGTTAAATTTTTTAAATGTTTTAGTGATTGTGGTTTTATTTTTTGTTCCTTTTTGATATCTTTATTTGGTTAATCTGTAGTATAGTATTATTGTGTTTGTTGAGAAATTGTATTGGTTGTTGAAAGTTGAAAGTTTGTTTTTCAATAAATTTGTAACGAGAGATTTTAGGTTGTCTTTTTTTAAATCTATGGGGGTGAGGGGTTGTAGAGTGTAATATTTTTTATTTGCTTGTATGAATATTTGTAGGAAAGGTTTTTCTTTAATTTTATTGCTTATGCTTTTTATAATATTGTTTATTTCTTTATTAGAGGGATGTTTGTATATGGTGAATGATAATAAATATTGATTTTTTGTAATTCTTGCTTTTTTTATAGTATTATATAATTGTTGGGCTAAAATGATACGCTTATATGCAATCAGCATGTATTTATTTTGTTTTGTAAACAATAATTTTAATTCCTTTCGTACTAAAAAATATTATTAGCCTTATAGATTGTAGATAGAAACCTTCCTGTCTTACGACGGAATGAACTCAAATCATGTATGATTTTAATGGTCGAACAGACCAACCCTCAGGAGCTGCTGCACCCCTAGGATATCACAATTCAACATCGAGGTGGCAAACATTTTCGTCGATTAGAACTCTTAGAAAATATTACCCTGTTATCCCTATGGTAACTTTTTCTGTAGTCGTTATATATAAAGTTTAATATAACGGGTCACTATGTCCTATGTTTTATATCTGTTAAAGCTATAGCTATTTCAGTTAAGCATGTATTCATAAATAATACCTTTAGATCTCCTCTGTTACTATTTTAGAGGTGGTCGCCCCAACCAAACTGTCTTACTTACAATTAATATTTTTATATATTTACTATCTTAGCTTGTAATTATAAGTATCCAGTAAAGCTCAATAGGGTCTTTTCGTCTTGCAATCTAAGTGTAGTATCTTCACTACAATTCCAATTTTATAGGGTTTCTTATTGAGACAGTGTAGGATTCGTTTAACCATTCATTCCATTCACTAATTAAGTGACAAGTGATTATGCTACTTTATCACGGTCAGAGTTACCGCGGCTATTTAACTGTATTTAGTTTATTTATTTGCAGCCACTGAGCAGGTTGCACCCCCCATAGGTAGTAGGGGGGCTATGTTTTTGGTAAACAGTCGATCCTAGTGATAATTGTTAATTAATTTTGCCGAGTTCCTTAATAAGAATTTGCCCTTGTGTTACTTCTCTGTTGTTAGTTGGTACAATAGTTGTTATTGTAAAATTTCCTGTTGTGTCAATTCTTACAATATTGATCTTTGATTTAAAAGTTGTTTAATTTCTAAAACCTTGAAGTTATTTATTATTCATACCTGCATTGTCGCTTCTGTAATATTACCATTTTGTTATTACAGAACGTTCTATTATCAATTTAGAGCTTCAGGGTTATTTAGCCACCTATATTGTGAAAGTAGAGGTTTAGAAGGTTTACTGTTACGTATTAATTATAAAGTGGCTGTTTCCAAGCCAATTTACCTTATGCTTTTACTTAACTTTATTGTACACTTAATATATTGATGACTTAAGCTTCTAAATAGGGTTGTTTCCCTTTTGGTTATTAATCTTATCACCAATAACCTAAATAATACATAATATTTAAATTTGTTATGTTAGTAAGTAAATTTAAATTTTTTTGTATTTGTTCCTTATAGAACTTTAATAGAAAACCAGCTATTTCTAAGTTCGATTAGTATTTCACTACCACTCCCAAATCACCCAAAGCTTTTGCAACAGCTAATGGTTCGTTCTTAAAACTGTTCAGGAGTAAATCACTTAGTTTCGGGATAATTTGACTTTCACATCATTTAAGTGAATTAAAATTTGCCAAAAATTTTCTTGCAGGTTCATTATACAAAAGGTATCCTATTTAATAGTCGGATATTACTAGTATTCACATTCTTTCCTTCACAGTACTATTTATATAGATTTTAATATTTAATACTTAGATATAGTTTTACCTATTTTCTTTTGTTACTTTTGTATACCTAATTTCGTTCGCCACTACTCAAAGGTTTCGGTTGATTTGAAAAAGGATGTTTCCTTTATTTGCAGTAAAGCTTTTTAGAGGGAAAATTAAATTTAATTTTTTTGTTTAATTTTTCAAAGCAAGTGTCCAGTATATTAAATCTAGAATATTTTACTAATAATACAGTATATAATTATTGTATTACTTAACCTTTTTTGGTATGAAAACAAAAGGCAATTCATTATAAGTGTGGTGTGCAGGAGGTGAATTTTGTATCCACTCCAGAGAAGGTAGGTAGCCTCCTGTATTAGTCCATCCTGTGAATTTTATTTCCCTATTATATGCATCGAAAATAATAAATAAGAACCATATGATAGCTACAATAGAAATTGCTGAACCTAGAGAACTCACAGTATTTCATCCTGTGAAAGTATCTGGAAAATCGGAATATCTTCTAGGCATTCCAGCTAAACCTAAGAAGTGTTGAGGGAAAAAGGTTAAATTTACACCTATAAACATTAATCAAAAATGTATTTTTCCGTATACTTCATTGTAAGAATAACCTGTAATTTTTCCAAATCAATAGTAAAATCCGGCGAATATGGCAAATACAGCTCCAAGCGACAATACATAGTGGAAATGAGCTACTACATAGTAGGTATCATGAAGTGCTATATCAAGAGAGCAATTAGCTAATACCACTCCTGTTATACCTCCGAGTGTAAATAAAAATACGAAGCCCATTGCTCATAACATGGGTGTTTCATATCTTACTGTACCTCCATAAAGTGTAGCTAACCAACTAAATATTTTTATTCCTGTTGGAACTGCTATTATCATTGTAGCAGCAGTGAAATATGCTCTGGTATCAACATCCATTCCTACAGTAAACATATGGTGAGCTCAGACTATGAATCCTAGGATACCTATTGCTATCATAGCATAAACCATTCCTAAATAACCAAATATTTGCTTTTTGGAAGAGAAAGTCGGTATAATTTGAGAAATTATACCAAATCCTGGAAGTATAAGTATATAAACTTCTGGGTGACCAAAGAACCAAAATAAATGTTGAAACAAAATAGGATCTCCTCCCCCAGCAGGGTCAAAAAATGATGTATTAAAATTTCTATCGGTTAATAACATTGTAATGGCTCCAGCCAATACAGGTAAAGATAACAATAATAATATTGCGGTTATGAAAACAGACCATACAAATAAAGGTACTCTGTCCATTGTCATTCCAGGGGCTCTCATATTAATAATGGTTGTAATAAAATTTATAGCTCCCATTATAGATGAAGCACCAGCTAAGTGTAAACTAAAAATAGCCATATCAACAGATCCTCCTGAGTGAGCTTGTATAGCTGATAAGGGGGGATATATTGTTCAACCTGTTCCAGCTCCTTGTTCAATTAGGGAGGATCCTAATAATAATAGTAAGGCAGGGGGTAGAAGTCAAAAGCTAATATTGTTTAATCTAGGAAAAGCCATATCTGGGCTTCCTATATATAAAGGAACAAATCAATTTCCGAATCCGCCTATTAACACAGGCATAACAAAGAAGAATATCATAATTAAAGCGTGGGCAGTCACGACTACGTTGTAGATTTGGTCATCCCCTAACATTGATCCAGGTCCAGACAGTTCTAGTCTTATAATCATGCTAAATGCTGTTCCTATCATTGCGGAGAATGCTCCAAATATAAGGTATAAAGTTCCTATATCTTTATGGTTTGTTGAAAATAGTCATCTTGATAAATAGGCGTTCATGTCTATCTATTATATCTGAATAGTAGTATTTCAGATAGCTATGTTTATTGTAAATAATCAGATATAATAGAAATGATAGTCTTTTTACAGTTAGTACATTTTATTATATTAAACAAAGATGTTGCCGAGGATTGGCAGGTGTCTTTTCAAGATAGCGCAAGTCCTGTAATGGAAGAAATTACATTTCTTCATGATCAAGTTATGTTTATAGGTCCTTCTATTTCCATTTTAATTTTATGGTTAATGATTAGATCTGTCTATAATAAGTACAAGTATAAGTTTTTAGTAGAAGGAACTATTATAGAAATAGTATGAACACTAATACCTGCAGTTATATTAGTTTTCATTGCATTCCCCTCTCTTAGGTTACTTTATTTAATGGATGAAATTATGGAACCTGCTATTACTATTAAGGTTGTTGGACATCAGTGATACTGAAGCTACGAATATTCTGATTATGATAGTGAAAATTTAGAATTTGATTCATATATGGTTCCTACTCCGGATTTAATTGACGGTGATAATAGATTATTAGAGGTTGATAATTGTTTAGTTATTCCTATTGAAACTCATGTAAGGGTTTTAATAACAGGTGCTGATGTTATTCATTCTTTTGCAATTCCAGCTTTAGGGATCAAAGCTGATGCTATACCCGGTAGATTAAATCAAACTAATATGTTTTTAAAAAGATCTGGGTTGTTTTATGGTCAATGTTCTGAAATTTGTGGTACTAATCACAGTTTTATGCCTATTGTAGTAAGAGGAGTATCGCTTGACAAGTTTGTAAATTGAATAGAGACCAAGATTTCTGAAGAATAAAACTTCGGGAGAGTTAAGTTAATGAAAACTAATTGCCTTCAAAGCTATCAATATTGGTTCAAGTCCAATACTCTCTGTTAATATGCCTCAATTAGATTTTATAACTTATTTAAATCAATATATGTGAACTATAGGTGTTTTGTCTTTCTGTGTTGTAATAATGTGTGCAACATTATTACCTAATATCAAATACGGATTAGAATCAAGATCGGTAGAGTTTGTTAGTTTTAACTATAAAAGAGAACATGAATTTATAGTTTTTAAAAAACTTTTGTCTTCATAATGATAGCTTCTTATTTCGATCAATTCATTATTATTAATGTATTTATGGGCTTTTTAACAAGCTCATCTATGATGTTGCTATTTTCCTTATTATTTATTTACTTGTTTTTTAATGGGAAATGATTGATTCCTACAAGATGACAGGTAATAATGGAACTAGTATATGTACATTGGTCTGGCCTATTAAAAGATAGCTTAGGCTCTAAGGGAATGAAATATTTCCCTTTTATAGTGGGTTTGTTTTCTCTTTTTGTATGATTAAATGTTTTAGGGTTATTTCCTTATGTCTTTACTGTTGGAACCCATATAGTGGTAACTTTCGGTATTTCTTTTTCTATTTTAACTGTAGTTACAATTCTTGGTATAAAAAACTTTAAGGCAGATTTTTTCAGCCTTTTAATGCCTCAAGGGGCACCTATAGCTTTAGCTCCTTTACTTGTAATAATAGAAACAGCAAGTTATTTGTCGAGGGCTGTTTCACTGGGTGTTAGATTAGCAGCAAATTTATCCGCTGGTCATTTGCTATTTGCGATATTGGCAAGCTTTGGGTTTCAAATGATAATGAATGATTATTTTCTATTAAGCCTTTTTCCTATAGCAATTATGGTTTTTATAACTATTTTAGAAATTGCTGTAGCTGTTATTCAAGCTTATGTATTCTGTTTGTTAACTTCCATTTATTTAGAAGATACCCTTAAAGCACACTAATGTCTCATGTTTTTCATCCCTATCATTTAGTTGATCCTAGCCCCTGGCCTTATGTAACTGCTTGCGGAGCTTTCCTTTTAACCTTTGGAGGTGTAATATATTTTCACTATAGTTTTATTTGACTCATGTTAATAGGGTTATTAATGTTTGCTATCACTTTTATAGTTTGGTGTAGGGATATTGTAAGAGAAGCAACTTTTCAAGGTCATCATACAGAATTAGTAAAAAGAGGCTTGAAAGTTGGTATGATACTTTTTATAGTATCAGAAATTTGTTTTTTTGTCTCTTTCTTTTGGGCTTTTTTTCATAGTAGTTTAGCCCCTGCAATAGAATTAGGTGCTATTTGACCCCCTGTAGGAGTACAAATATTAAACCCATTTTCTGTACCTTTGCTTAATACGGCTATTTTACTTAGCTCAGGAGCTACCGTTACCTGAGCTCACCACGCAATTGTAAACGGATCAAGAAAACAAGCAATTACTGGACTTATAGTAACTGTAGTTTTAGGTGTAATATTTACAGGACTGCAAGCAATGGAATATTATGAAGCTCCTTTTGCTATTTCTGATTCAGTGTATGGGTCTACTTTTTTTATGGCAACAGGATTTCATGGGTTTCATGTTTTGGTTGGAACCACTTTTTTATTAATTTGTTTGTTAAGATTGACATTCCACCAGTTTACAAGACACCACCATTTTGGTTTCGAAGCCGCTAGTTGGTATTGGCATTTTGTTGATGTTGTCTGGTTGTTTTTATATGTGTGTATTTATTGGTGAGGTTCTTAACCTTAGTAAAGTAGACTAAAGGAAAGTTACCAGACTCATAATCTGGGGAAGAAGGTTCAATTCCTTCCTTTACAATACAAATGAATTATTTTCACCTTGAATTCTTAATAGGAACTTTATTATTAATTTCTTTACTTATTTATTTATCCCCTACTATTTTAAATTTCACTCTTATAGGAGTAGCATTAATGATAATATTTAATTATTCTTATAGCTATGAATACAGTAGTTGGGAGATGTTACTAAAAACAGTTTTAATAGTTACGGGTTTTTTTATTTACAACTCTTTAAATATTAAATCTATTAATTCTGTAGGGGTATTAATTTTATCTGTTATTTTAGCCTCCTTATTAGTAGTGTCGTCAAATAATTTATTGGCATTGTACATAAGCATTGAACTTCAAAGCTTATCTCTTTTTATATTAATAGCTAGAAAAAAAAGTTCTATAGATAAAGTAGAGGCTGCATTAAAATATTTTGTGTTAAGTTCTATTTCTTCAGGCCTCTTTTTAATAGGTTCAGCTATATTCTTCTGCTCATATGGTACGTGCGCTATAAGTGATTTCTCTGCTGATTCCATTTCTATAGGAAAAGTACTGGTAACTGTAGCTTTATTATTTAAGTTAGCAGCTGCCCCTTTACACATATGAACCCCAGATGTTTACCAAGGGTGTGATAATAACTCCTTGATGGTTTTAGGAACATTACCCAAAATTAGTGTACTGGCTATTCTAATAACTCTTATTCCTAATACTAAACTAATCCTACTTAGTACCATACTTTCGCTAATCATAGGGTGTGTAGGTGCTTTAAACCAAACTAATATTAAAAAACTATTAGCTTATAGTGGTATAATAAATATGGGGTTTATACTATTAGGAGTTTCTACAAGCTCTTTTGTAGGTATAGAGTCAAGTATTATGTATTTATTAATTTATACTTTTACTTTTCTCTCTTTTTTATTTATAATTAATAATTTCTTATCAGAAAAAAGTAATATATCGGAATTTTCTGGTTTCTTAGGGATTAATTCCGCTATCCTTATAACTTTATTAGTTTTTGTTTTTTCTCTAGCAGGAATACCTCCTTTTGCAGGGTTTTTTATAAAATGGATAGTTCTATCTAATGCTATTTCTTACAATTTTATATTTACAAGTGTAATTTCAATATTGTGTGCAGTAATAGCCGGGGTTTATTATGTAAGATTAGTGAAGATAGGTTATTTTCAACAAGATAAATCTTTTCATATGTGAAAAGAAGCTTTACTAGGGCATAAGAAATTAAAGCATAATGAATCCGTTATATTAGGTTCCATACTATTTTTAACTATCTCCATAGTATTGTGTCCTCATATATTGACAGAATTAGTTCATTTAGGTGTATTATCTATATATTAAATGTATATATTAATTATATTATTACCTCTCATTAGCTCTTTAGTTATATTATTATTAGGAAGAAACTTTGGGGTAAGAGGATCAAACCATTTTTCTCTATTATGTTTAGGAATTGCAAATTTATTGTCTTGTTTTAGTTATTACGAAACGGTAATACTCAAATCATCTATTCATATAAATCTATTTAATTGAATCCCTTTGAACTTATTTGATGCATCTATAAATTTTCATGTAGATTCTATTTCGGGAGGGATGATTCTAATAGTTAATATGGTTTCCTTTCTTGTCCACCTTTATTCAACCAGCTATATGGAGGGAGACCCCCACTCATGTCGATTTATGGGATATTTATCTTTGTTTACCTTTTTCATGTTAGTTCTAGTATCTAGTCAAAACTATGTTCAACTATTTATTGGATGAGAAGGGGTAGGCTTATGCTCTTATTTGCTTATAAACTACTGATTTGGAAGACTTCAGGCCAACAAAGCTGCTATCAAAGCTATGTTAGTAAACAGAGTAGGAGACGCGGCTTTAATAGCTGGGGTTATGTTAATTTGGTACAATTATGGTACTGTAAACTTTCATTCTATATTTCCTTCCAATCAAAATTTTGCTAGTACGTTAATTCCCATTTTCTTGTTAATAGGTGCTGTAGGAAAATCTGCTCAGTTTGGGCTTCATACTTGGTTACCTGATGCAATGGAAGGTCCCACTCCTGTTTCTGCTCTAATTCATGCAGCTACAATGGTAACTGCAGGAGTATACTTAATTATAAGATCTTCTTCTTTATTTGAAGCATCTAGTATTGCTTTAATTGTTACAGGGTTAATTGGAGCTATTACAGCTCTTTTTGCCGCTACTATTGGTTTAGCCCAAAATGATATAAAAAAGATTATTGCTTACTCAACATGTAGTCAACTTGGTTTTATGGTTTTAGCTTGCGGTATATCATACTATTCAGTAGGATTATTTCACCTTATTAACCATGCCTTTTTTAAAGCTCTACTTTTTTTGGGGGCAGGATCAGTTATACATGCAATGGTTGATGAACAAGATATAAGAAAAATGGGATCTACAGTTTTGTCTTTACCCTTATCGTCTGTGTTTATATTAATAGGTTCCCTGGCTCTTGCCGGCACTCCTTTTATGACAGGCTATTATTCTAAAGATTTACTGCTAGAGCTATCGACTAAACAATATTATCTAATAATTGTGTGTTGACTAGGTTTAATAGCGACTTTATTAACAGCTTTCTATTCTTTTAAGTTAATTAATAGAACATTTATGTTATATCAAAACTCACCAAAAAATTGGTGAACTGTTGCACATGAGGGCAAGTTTAATCTTTTATTTCCTCTTTTTGTGTTATCTATGGGTAGTATATTTTTCGGGTATTTTTTTAAAGATCCTATACTTGGTTCTGTAATTCACCCCAACCTGTCAGTATTGGTAAAATTAACACCGCTCTTATTATCTGGTTTAGGGGTATTAGCTGGACTTTTTATATTTTTAATTACTAAGAATCTGTGAAACTTATTCTTTTCTTTTAATATTATAAAACCCTATGATTTTTTAGTAACAGCTTGAGGATTTGATAAAATTATATCAACTTTTTTAGTAAGTCCCCTATGAAAATTTGGCTATAAAACTTCTCTTAAATTATTTGATTTAGGAATAGTTGAAACCATAGGTCCATTTGGCCTATCCAAGAGAGTAGTTTTGTTAACACAAAATTTGTCAAAATTACAACCAGGTTATTTATTCAATTATGCAATTATCATGATTTTATTTGCTTCTATATTCATTCTAATAAACTAAACCCTTTGATTTTGGGGGTTAAAACACGCACGTTATTTTTTAATACATGCTAGTAAAATGCGCACAGGTGAGTAAGTATGTGATTTAACACAAAATGTTACCAGGTAAACTTATTATAATACTATAAGCATCCGAAGACAACTAGGAATACCCACATTTTGACTGAAACAAAGAAAAACAAATGCAGCAGTATAGAATATTGTACAATTAACTAAAGTTAGATACAGAAAATAACAGTAGAATTGTCTCATCAGGTGCCAGCAGACGCGGTTACACCTGAGATTCAAGTTTTTTTAATAAAAAAGGCTTAAAGAATGTCAACATTCAAATAAAAATTAAAAGTAGAAATTTTATGTAAAGATAAAATATACTAATATAAAATAGAATTTTATTAATAAATTAGCTTTTAATTATAATTCAAAACATGAAACAATAGAAAGTAAATAGGATTAGATACCCTAGTAGCCTATTGCTTAAATAAAGAAAGCCTTTTTAAAAGGCTCATCCGCCTGAGTATTATAATCAACTGATTGAAATTCAAAAAATCTGGCTGTTCGTTTTCCTATTAGAGGATTGTGTAACTTAAATCGATAATCCGCGAATTACCTTACCCTGAATAGAAACTCAGGTACTGCATGGCCGTCTTCAGTTTGTATATAATATTAACAAACTTAACTTTATAAAAAACTAAGTCAGGTATTATGGTCCTCATATCAGGGAGTCTATGCAATACATTAATTTAATCAAAACAATACAAATTGCGAATAGAGACTAAAAAATCTCTAAGAAGTTGAATTTAATAGTAATCATAAAAAGAGAATTATGATGAATTGGTTCAAACGTTAGCACAAATCGCCCGTCACCTTTAGTAATTATTAATATTATCAATGTAATTAATTAAATATCGAAAACTAAAGCAAGTCGTAACATAGTGAGGGGAAGGGAACTTCTCCTTGAAGATTTTTAGATTATACTAATAATTTTGTTATGCTTATACAACTCCTTTTATCAATAAGTGCAATTATCTCGGGAGTTATGGTTATATCTTCCATTCACCCTGTTTATTCAATAATTTGACTCGTGTTGAGCTTTATAAACGTAGGGGCTTTATTTATGCTACTAAATGTAAACTTTGTTGGCATGATTTTACTGATAGTTTATGTAGGTGCGATAGCCATATTATTCATATTTATAATAATGATGTTAAATTTAACATCTTTTGAATCTGAAATAACAAACGTACACATTCTTCCTTTAAGTTTACTTATTGTACTATCATTAACTTCTCAAATTATGGTAACTAACAGTTTTTCAATTGACAGTAATAGTAGCATAGAGTTTATTACCCCAACCCTAATACTCCCAGTTCAAGCTATTGCTCAGAAGTTTTATACCTTTTTTGGGTCATATCTAATAATTTCAAGCTTGATACTTTTAGTCGCTATGGTGGGAACTATAGTTTTAACTTTATCTTATAACCAAACTTCTAAAAAGCAAGATCTTTTTACCCAAATAAATCGTGACAAATTTAGTTAGCTATAATATTATAATAGTTATATCAGTAAGTTTACTACTTTCAAGTATTATTTGTGCGGCTTCTTATCTATTAGGGACCACCTCTCCCGATAGAGAAAAAGTTTCTGTTTATGAGTGCGGTTTTACCCCTTTTGACAATCCCGGAAATCCTATTAGTATTAGATTTTTTATCATAGGAATTTTATTTCTAGTTTTTGATTTGGAAATATCTCTTTTATTTCCATGGTCAATTTCATCCCATATCTCATCACTTTGAGGTTTATGGGTTGTTATCTTATTCCTATTTATATTAACTTGAGGATTAGTCTATGAATGAATTAAAGGTGGATTAGAATGAGAATAAAATCGTTTATTATTACATCATTAATACTATTTATATTAGGGATTTTAGGAGTTTCACTTAACAGAACTAATTTAATACTTTTATTAATGTCAGTAGAATTAATGCTACTAGCAGCCTCTTTTTTGTTTATAATAGCTTCCTCCTTTTTTGATATATTATTTGGACAAATATTTACAATAATCGTACTAACAGTTGCGGCAGCAGAATCTGCAATCGGCTTAGCAATTATAGTAACGTATTTTAGAATTAGGGGAAAAATATCTATTAAACTTCTTAACACACTTAAAGGATAATGGAAAATTTAATAATTAATTTAATCAAGTTCCTATCAATAATTGTTCCGGTATTAATTTCTGTTGCTTATCTTACTTTGGCCGAAAGAAAAATATTAGGGTATATGCAACTTAGAAAAGGACCAAATGTAGTAGGAATATATGGATTACTACAACCTTTAGCAGATGGGGCAAAACTGTTTATGAAAGAAATGACTGTTCCTAACCACTCTAATTTAATACTTTATTTTTTCTCGCCTGTTTTATTTCTAACCCTAGCTCTTATGATATGGGCAATACTACCCTATAGTACTAAAGAAGCACTATTAACTTTAGATTTAGGCTTATTATATATCTTAGTTTTATCTTCAATTAGTGTTTATGCTGTTTTAATGTCAGGATGGGCTAGTACATCAAAATATGCCTTTCTAGGCTCGTTAAGAGCAGCCGCCCAGATGATTAGTTATGAAGTTTCTATGGGACTAATACTAATCTCAATTTTATTAATAGTTGGATCACTTAGCCTTGCTAAGATTGTAGAACTACAAGCAAACACAATAATTTTTTTAGTACCACTTCTTCCTGCAGGAATAATGTTTTTTGTATCAATACTAGCAGAAACAAACAGAGCACCTTTTGATTTAACAGAAGGAGAATCTGAGCTAGTATCAGGATATAATGTCGAATATTCTTCTATGTCATTTGCCCTCCTATTTCTCGCTGAGTATGCTAATATTATATTTATGTCAGCATTGTTTTCAGTATTATTCCTGGGCGGTTCACAAGGACCTATAGTTGACTCTGTAATAATATTAGCTGTTAAGACAACATTAATTGTTCTTCTATTTATATGGGTTAGAGCTTCTTACCCTAGAATCAGATATGATCAGCTCATGATGTTGCTATGAAAGTCTTATCTACCTATTAGCTTAGCTACAGTAATAATTACCACATCTATTTTATGATCTTTTTTTGGACTTCCAGTAATTTAATGCTTATACAATTAATATCCATTCTAGTAATTTCCTCTTTAATCATATGAATGATTCCAAACCATAAAATTAAGACTATAAAAAGAGTAGGATTATTATCATCTTTTGGGGCTCTCTGGTTAACAATTTTAATATGAATAACCCATTTTCCCAACCCAACATTTCAGCTTAATAACTCTGACCTGTGAATTGATAAAAGTTCCGCATTATTGAAATGAGGACCGCTACACTTTGGTCTAGATGAAATATCTATTCCTTTTCTACTTTTAACCGCTATACTTACCCCTATTTGTATACTGATAAGCTGAAATTCTATAAAATATTTAGTAAAAGAATTCATATTGTGTCTCTTACTAATACATTTAATATTAATTGGAGTATTTACCTCCCTTAACATTTTATTATTTTATATACTATTTGAAATTATACTTATTCCAATGTTTGTGGTCATAGGTGTCTGGGGATCAAGAAAAGAAAAAGAAAAAGCAGCTTATTACTTTTTTTTCTACACACTGGCCGGATCTTTATTTATGCTTCTTTCTATATTTGCTATTTACAACCACACAGGAACATTGGACTATCAATCCCTATTAAATATTACATTACCACAAAACATTCAACTATGGTGTTTCCTAGGGTTTTTTATCAGTTTAGCAGTAAAGATACCAATGGTTCCTTTACATATATGGCTTCCCCAAGCTCATGTAGAAGCTCCTGTAGCAGGGTCTGTAATTTTAGCAGGAGTTTTACTTAAATTAGGGGGATACGGATTCATTAGATTCTCGTGGAATTTATTTCCTGAAGCTTCAGAATACCTATCGCCCATTATAATGCTTTTGAGTGCTATAGCTATCATTTATGCAAGCTTATCAACTTGTAGACAAACAGATGCTAAAAGATTAGTGGCCTATTCTTCTGTAGCACATATGGGAATTGTGACTTTAGGAATCTTTTCGAAAACAATCGAAGGTATAATAGCTGCGATGATCTTAATGTTAGCTCACGGGCTAGTAAGCTCAGGATTATTTATTGTTGTAACAAATCTTTACGACAGATTCCACACAAAGCTAATAAGGTACTATAAGGGAATCACTTACACTATGCCTCTATTTTCTACAATTTTTTTTGTATTAATATTAGCAAACATAGCTTTCCCAATTAGCTTGAACTTTATAGGAGAATTTATATCAATATTTTCTGCTCTCCAATATAGCCAATTAATGATAATACCTCCTCTAGTAGGAATGGTCCTATCCGCTGCCTATAGTCTTACTTTTTTTAACAAAATAGCTTTTGGTTTTCCTTCACAACACACTGTTTTATCTAGGGATTTAAATAGAAGAGAGCTATTTAGCCCTCTTCTATTATCGATATTAACTATTATTTTAGGGTTAACTCCTATAACAATAATGACTTCTTTCTCCCTGCCCTACATACTCTAAATAAATGAGATTAAGAAAATATAACCCCCTTGCTGCAATCGTTAATGAAGTAGTTGTAGATCTTCCTTCTCCTTCCAATATTAGCTATTTATGAAACTTCGGTTCCCTATTAGGGTTAACTTTAGGGTTACAAATAGCTACTGGCGTTTTTCTATCTATGCACTATTGTGCTGACACTTCCCTAGCATTTTCCTCTGTATGCCATATCATGAGAGATGTTAATTACGGGTTCGTGCTTAAATATGCCCATGCAAATGGAGCTTCCTTATTTTTTTTGTGTGTTTATGTACACATAGCAAGAAGCCTTTATTACGGTGGATTTTTAAAAAAAGAATTATGATTTTCCGGGGTTACGATCTATATACTTATGATGGCTACAGCTTTTATAGGATATGTATTACCTTGAGGGCAAATGTCATTCTGAGGGGCCACAGTTATAACAAACTTAGTATCCGCAGTTCCATACATAGGAAATGATATTGTACAGTGACTATGGGGTGGTTTCAGCGTATCTAACGCCACATTAAACAGATTTTTTAGCCTGCACTATTTGTTACCTTTTGTACTAGCTGCATTAGGAGCTGTCCACATAATACTTCTTCATACTCAAGGGTCTTCTAACCCTGTTGGAGTAAAATCAAGCATTGATAAAGTCCCCTTTCATTCCTATTTTTCATTCAAAGATGTATACGGAATAACCTTATTAATTATTATACTAATAACACTAGTATTTTTTCTCCCTAATTTATTAGGAGATACAGAAAACTATATACAAGCAAACCCTCTAGTTACTCCTGTTCATATACAACCAGAATGATACTTTTTATTTGCATATGCAATATTAAGATCCATCCCCAATAAATTAGGAGGAGTAATAGCTATGGGTGCAAGTTTATTAATACTTTATTTACTTCCTTTTTTGTATACTAATAAATTAAGATCACTTATATTTAGACCACTAGCTAAAGCATCTTACTGAATTTTCATGGCTAACTTCTTACTTTTAACTTGAATAGGAGCACAACCTGTAGAAGACCCTTATATACTCATAGGGCAAATATCTACCGCCGTTTATTTCTTATATTTTCTAGTAGTAATTCCTTTCATAGGACTACTAGAAAATAAACTATTATTCAACTTAAAAAGAGTTTTATAATTAACACAATTATAAAACTCATACCATTGATTCTAGTATAGTCGGTCTAGAGTCAATTACTTAACTTTATCCTTACCTTAAATTAAGACTAATTACAATTATATAAATCGCTATTTTTGCATATGAGGAAATAGGTCATGTATGTTACCCTACCACCGGAACTCTCAACAAAACGTAAGACATAAAAGTGCCATTATATAATTTTATCTGCTCCAATACAGAGTTTCTGCATAAACGATACGCTCGAATTCTGGTAACCGATATGAAAATAGCAAAAAAGAGCCCTTTTTTATGCATTCAAGTAAACAAGAGCAGTTACATAAGAGGGTATACCTTATATTAGGTGGTATATAATATAAGGTATACCCCCTATTTACAACCTAAATCCTACACATATCCCTACAATATACCTTATATATATAAATACACACATAATATCACACAC